TACAAATTACGAGAATTTAGATTTTTCCTCGAATCTTTTATTGAGAGGTAAAGGATTAAATCCTTTTAAGAAATAAAGTTTTTGATCGGAATAGGAATCAAACCAAAGGACCCCTTAACTATTAAGGGGGTTAATAGAACGAATCACACTTTTACCACTAAACTATACCCGCTACAATCCGATTATTGTATACAAATGGAATTTTTGTCGAACAAGGGAATTGAACGTAATTAAGAAAGATAGGATCATAAAAGAATCATGAAAATGAGAGTGTTGCCGTTTTTCGTGGGGGAAGATTAGGAAAAGAGGGTTCATTTAAATAACAAAATAACACAAGTTTTTTCTTTTCTTTTGCCAACGGAGTTTTTTTGATAGATACGGCTGGCAAAACCGCGGAAATCCTAACATAAAAATGCATTGTGTAAGAATCCACAATTTCCCCTTTTTCTTTATTTCAGTGAAGTAAAAAAGAAAGTAAATAAAAAAGGAAGAAAGTATAATAAGAAATAGCACTTTGATTTTATATAATAAAAAAATGGAAAAAGGGCCCGGCTAGGTACTGACCAGGCCAGGCCATGGGAATAAACTCTTTCGGACAAAATTAAAGTAAGAAGGTCTTCTTTATTTTTATTTATATTGGATTTTTCCAGTCCTTACTTTATCTAAATGGAATTACTGATAAAAGTTGTATATATCTATATACTCAAGATAAGGGGAGAGAAAAGAGAGAGAGAAAGAAAGACTTTGACTACTTTATGTGTAATGTACCTTACTTTATACATTATGTGTAATGTAACATAGTAATTAATTATCTTTTTTTTTTTCAATTGGGAGAGATGGCTGAGTGGACTAAAGCGTCGGATTGCTAATCCGTTGTACGAGTTATTCGTACCGAGGGTTCGAATCCCTCTCTTTCCGTTGATGACTTGATATTTGCTTTATCTTTCAAATTTCCCCAACCCTTGGTTAAACGTGGAATAGATAAAATCCTAATAAATTTGAAAAATCAAGTAAGGAAAACGAAAAGCCTTTTTCTTTTTCTTTTATTCTTCACGTCCAGGATTACGTCCCGGATCATTAGATAGGAATCCAAAGATGAAAAGAGAAACAAAGAATATCACTACTGTGTAAACAAAGAGTTTGAGAGTAAGCATTACACAATCTCCAAATCATTTTTTGGAAAAAAAGAGAATAGATCCTCCATTTTTATACCACATATCCTATTTTGACCCCAAGAAATGAAGTACTTTCTATAAATAGAAAAGAATATTCAGAAATTCAAAGTCATTTGTAATAAGAGTCTTTTATTACAAAAATTTTCTTTCATACCTACAATTCGATATTGTGGGGAACCTTAAGCCTATTAGTATTAGGGCCTTTCGCTGGAAAAAGGTCATAATGGGGAAATGGGATGATCCAGATTTATCGCAGCTTTCCAAGAATTTCAATGTTTGAATCGAGGGTTCATATTGTAAGACTTATCTGATCTTATCAATTGTTAGAATTTTTTCCTCGAATAAATCATGAATTTTCTAGGATAGTATTAAAAAAGATCTCATCGAAAACTTACAGCAGCTTGCCAAACAAAGGCTAAGAGAAAGAAGAGCACGGGTATGACTGGCATAACATTCACGATTGGATTCAAAAAAGCATAGGACTCGGGCAATTTGGCGATGAAAAAACTACTCGAATAAAGGGCAGAATTAAGACAGATACAGATCAAACTAAAGATATTAAGCATAACAGACATTTTGTTCTTGGAGATAATTGCATTTTGCTTGAGTTATTGATATAAAGAAAAATAAAGTAAAATTAAGGTAGACCAAAAAATCTTTCTTTTTCTTTGAACTCACCCAATCAAAAATCCTCCATTTCTCAAAGGAGAATAGAAGAAATCATACTTTCATACAATATCTTAATTGAATTATATGTAATGATCAATAAATTCAGTTTAATTCTATATCTACACGTGTTAAAATCCTAGCAACAATCTAATTTATTTTAGAGATATTTGGTCTGGAATTGACGAACAATCAATACCAATATTAGTCTTTATTAGTGTCGAATATAAATCGAAATGGGGCGTGGCCAAGTGGTAAGGCAACGGGTTTTGGTCCCGCTATTCGGAGGTTCGAATCCTTCCGTCCCAGAGCATATCCATTCTATTAGAATAAAGATTGTGTTTTTGAAAAACTTTCTGTTTAAAGATCTAATATTGGATCGAATGTGATTCTTGTTTCTTATTTTTAATGATTCTTCTCTGAATCATATCTTTTTTTTTTCACAAACTGGAATCTAGTTTAAATGACACGCAAATATAACTGAATCTATCTGTAATCGGGGTAAAATGGGAATATAGATCACAGAGTTTGAATTCAAAAAAGTTGGGCGGGCTTTTCATCATATGCTCAGTCCCTTCATATTGAAAGAAGCTGGTTACTTCGAAAAACCTTACGCCCGTATCGAATTGAATTTTCAATGATGCATTTTGAATTGAAATGCGAAAGAAAAGCTCCTATATTCCCTATCTCTTATTCTCTATCCTTTAAATGAGAGGGCCCCGGTTATTAATTCTCTGTAAATCTCCGAATTCTAAGGATCTCTTGAATTCTAAACAAGAGGGAGTTCTTGGTACTAATTGAATTCAATCAATGGGATTAAGTTTCTTAAGACTGGGTTAGGATAGAATAAAAAATAGGAGCAAGGACTTAATCCGGACTTGTTTGGTTTTGGACCTATACAAGATAGTTAGCATCCTATTTTATCGGATGCTTTTTTTATTTATGACTCATCATCCTCCTAGAATTGGGGGAGTAGATAGGAGTTAATTAGTAACGGAAGATATGAATTTCAATATCTGTGTTTGCCCGAATCTCATTAACAAACAATCAAGTTACATATGTAACTGGGGGATTTTCTTTGAACCTTAGGTATTTCTTTTTTGGCTATAATGAATAATTGTAAATAGATATTCAGACCGGGCCGATTCAGCCATTTTATTCACTTTATTTTATGGCAAGATTACAGAAAGATTACTACTACTACACTTCAAGTCAAACAAAATATAAAAATGCATATAAAATGAGGAAATGTTTAGCTTATATGTATTGTTATCGTTCTATATTCAGTGACAACGGCCTTTCGGTTTTTATGAAAAAATTAGTGACAATTGTTCAGTCTATCTGATAGATATGAAACCCCCTATTCGTTCGATTCTGATTTTATCACTCAGATGAAAGAATAAGGACTTAAATCTTCCCTTACATAAGTCTTTTTTATCCATCTCAAAAAAAGAAATTGGATTTTTTGTTTGATCTATCTATCCGCGCTTGAAATCATTGATGATTCAATTCGAAATGAAACAGAAATTTATCTCTCTTGTGGTGATCAAATGCAGCCCTTACTGTAAAATTGGATTCAAATAATGTGTCAAAGTGGGAAACTTTTTCAATTATAACTATTTTTAAACCATTTTTAATGATTCCGGAGGAGTTGAATCTTTGGTACTTGAAGAAGCGTAAGATTGATAAATCTATCCTATTGAGTCACTTGAAGATGCAAATTAAAAAAAAACTTCTTTTTTCGTCTTATTTATGTTTTTTTTATAAAAAAATGTTGTATTCATACAATAAAATATGGAGTTAAGTTGCATTTTTGTTGAGATTCCTTCAGAAAAATATCTACCCATCTATATAGAAGAGAAAAATCTAGATTACTATGGACCGACTGAACCAATGACTATTCATGATTCCATAATTGAATATTGAATCATTTCCATACCGGTTCCAACTTAGAGGAATGTTATGGTAAAACTTCGTTTGAAACGATGTGGTAGAAAGCAACGTGCGACTTGAAAGATACGATCCGTTGTGGATTCTTACATCCATCATTTTATATAGGAATGAAGGTGCTCCTGGCTCGACATCGTTTGTTCTGTTCCATTAGAACCCCTCCTTTTTGTTGGGTTGTAATGTAAATAGTACATGGTGGAGCTCGAGCAGAAAGTATTGATTCATTTCTCGGGGGCAGGGATCTAGGGTTAATGCTAATCAATAAATTGGAACAACTTCGTAAGTATATCTTCGATATAGAAATAGAAATCGAAAGAATCCAATTCGAGCAAGTTTCCGCCCAAAAAGGAAAAATTGTTGGAATTGATAAAACTCTTTCGATCCAAGGTGTATCGCGCGGGAATCCACCGTTCATATGATTCTTTGATAGAAAGAAATCACAAAAAGGGTATGTTGCTGCCGTTTTGAAAGGATTAAGGATCGCCGAAGTAATGTCTAAACCTAATGATTCAAAACAAAGATAAAGGATCTCCAGAACAAGGAAACGCCGTTTGAGTTGTCTCAATAACTGGATCAGAATGAAGAATTGAAATTGTTTTTAAATGAGACAAACAAAAAAGGGGGTTAGAGACCACTCAATAAATGAAATAAATGCCTAAAGATTTTTCTTTGGGCTATTGGGGAGTTATCCAACTTGAGTTATGAGTACAAATGATTTTTTTCTTTTTCAGTAAGGAAGAGAAGAAGAAAAAAGGGCTTAAATCATAGCCTAATTGATTTGATGATTTTATGGATCCATTTGCCATTAGAATTCTATATTCTAATTCGATACATCGAAATCACTTCGAATCATTTTTTCTTGAGCCGTACGAGGAGAAAACTTCCTATACGTTTCTAGGGGGGGGTATTGTTCATCTACATCTATCCCAATGAGCCGTCTATCGAATCGTTGCAATTGATGTTCGATCCCGAAGAGAGGGAAGAGATCTTCGGAAAGTGGGTTTTTATGATCCGATAAAGAATCAAACTTATTTAAATGTTCCTGCTATTCTATACTTCCTTGAAAAAGGCGCTCAACCTACAGGAACTGTTCATGATATTTTAAAGAAGGCGGAGGTTTTTAAGGAACTTCGTTCTAATTAAAAAAAAATTCAATTCATTAAGGAATAAAAAAAAATAAGGGAGGGAGTGGTGACTTGTATATAGTTT